GGTATCTATCCAGCAGTTGATCCTTTAGACTCAACGTCAACTATGCTCCAACCTCGGATCGTTGGCGAGGAACATTATGAAACTGCGCAAAGAGTTAAGCAAACTTTACAACGTTACAAAGAACTTCAGGACATTATAGCTATCCTTGGGTTGGACGAATTGTCCGAAGAGGATCGTTTAACCGTAGCACGAGCGCGAAAAATTGAGCGTTTCTTATCACAACCCTTTTTCGTAGCAGAAGTATTTACCGGTTCCCCGGGGAAATATGTTGGTCTAGCAGAAACTATTAGAGGGTTTAAATTGATCCTGTCCGGAGAATTAGATGTTCTTCCTGAGCAGGCCTTTTATTTGGTAGGTAACATCGATGAAGTTACTGCGAAGGCTACAAACTTAGAAATGGAGAGTAATTTGAAGAAATGACCTTAAATCTTTGTGTACTGACCCCGAATCGAATTGTTTGGGATTCAGAAGTGAAAGAAATCATTTTATCGACCAATAGTGGACAAATAGGCGTATTACCAAATCACGCGCCTATTGCCACAGCGGTAGATATAGGTATTTTAAGAATCCGCTTTAATGACCAATGGGTAACGATGGCTCTGATGGGCGGTTTTGCTAGAATAGGGAATAATGAGATCACTATTTTAGTAAATGATGCGGAGAAGAGTAGTGACATTGATCCCCAAGAAGCCCAGCAAACTCTTGAAATAGCGGAAGCTAATTTGAGGAAAGCTGAAAGCAAGAGACAAACAATTGAGGCAAATCTAGCTCTCAGACGAGCTAGGACACGAGTCGAGGTTATCAATGCGATTTGATAACTAGTTGGTGCGACCGAATAGAATAATCCAAAGAATTTCTGTTTATACACCCTATTTTTTTTTTTATTCTGCCAATTGAATCCAATTAAATTCAATCAAGTGGAATCAGATTCTGATGGAAGGAAAAGGGTTGAAGTTTCAATTCGAAAATCAAGTCGAATAGGATAGAAAAGATACAAAATCCAATAGTCAAAAAACTTATTAGATACCATTGGCCGTGGTATCTAATAATTTCTACCTACTATTGGATTTGAACCAATGACTCCCGCCGTATGAAAGCAATACTCTAACCACTGAGTTAAGTAGGTCATTTATCATTATACCAAAAAATAAAAAGAGATCCATCACATCCCATCGCTAGAGTCTAAATCCAATAGGACTTCTAAGCAATACCAATCCAAACGATCAAAGAGATATGGTGTGGGATCATGGAATATTCATCTTGACAAGAAATTATCTACATAATATGATAAAATATGTATCACAAGGGCAAGGGCTATAGCTCAGTTAGGTAGAGCACCTCGTTTACACGTGCGCCAATGTTTTTCAGGGGAGTCCATCATGCAATCAAAGGAATTGATCTTTTTGAGAAATCAATGTCTGACTCTGTGGCTTGTTCTGTGTCTTGTAGGGAACAAAACAAGAGAACAATAGCCTGACAAACGTCTCGGTCCGATTCGGATGCCTTTTTAGGAACCAAATAGAACCCGTCATCGATTTGAGATATTGATAAGGTGAAACCCTAGTGTATTCAATGCTAGGCATAATGAGTATAAGGACCTCAAAAATTCTCTTTTCATTCTATGAATTTTACGGCGTATGAAGTTTCATATGTGATTCTTTAATCAGGATGATAGAGACTTCATTTCGTTTAGGTTGATCTAGGCCATAAGCAGACCTACGTCAAGATAACCCTTCTTTGAACCACTTTGGGAGTGCTCCTATATCCGAATACAAATAATGAATTAGAGCACACGGAGCCATTTCCTTATTTTTCTGTCAAGAAAAAATATGGTAGACTGACTGATATTTCTATCAGTTAATGAAAAAGCCCAATGCAAAAAAAAAAATGCATGTTGGGTCTTTGAAAGAGCTCGAATCATTTTGATAAGAATTAGTTCGATCTGTTTTACCGAGAAGGTCTACGGTTCGAGTCCGTATAGCCCTATACTAATCTCAAATAATAATAATAAACATAATTCATAAACATATTCTATTCTATCTATAGAATCAAATCAAAACAGATTGAATTTCGAAGATTCAAATTCAAAATTCGAAACAAAAAAAAAAAAAAAAATGAGAATTTTCTTTTGAATTCCTTTGATTTAGACAAATCCGAAGTGAGGTGAACGCAAAAAGGTTTTGTTTGTTTTGTTTGTATAAAAGATTTATACTATATTGAAAATTTGAATCAAATCGAAGAAAGTGTAATGAAAATAGGATTCCAATCGAGAAATCTTAAAACGAAACATCACAACAAACAAACGAAACTTGCGGTTCGATAAAAATGAATTGTTGGTTTGATTAACATTAACCAATTATCGATGACTTGACAATGAATTCCAATTTGAATCGACAAAAATTGTTGATTTTCCACATTTATTTTCCACATTCATTTTCCACATTCATAGGAGTTCGGCTATGTTTTTGCTTTACAAATATGATATTTTCTGGGCATTTCT